TATATATTAGACGTACATCAAAATGAAATAGCACTCGAATCTTCTATTTTTTCTTTACACCCATTTGTATGCATTTCGATCAATCCAAAAGAATTGCAAGCCCAACTGCTTGAATTCCTTATTTTTTATATCTCTTATTATGCTTATGAATATGGATCCGGGGGCCCATGGAAATAATTAATGTAGGAAGATTAGTACGGGGATATACCATATAAATACCATAGAATATATTCTAGAAATAGAATAATAAAAGAAAAATATGAAATAGAGGCTTCAATAGAAAAGAGAAATCTAATACTACTAATATATAGAATAAATAATTGATAGATATAGATAAACTAAAGCAAGTCAAGTTTTTTTTTAAGCTTTCGCAAAACAATCACAATTGATACAAGTATATTTTTCAGGAAAGTACTAAATTAGTAATATTCCTAGCTCTAAAGCCCACTCCTTCCCCATACTACAAGCGAAAGAGAAAATGTAAACACTACCATTAAAGCAGCCCAAGCGAGACTTACTATATCCATGTGAATGATGTCCCCTATCTCTATGAAATGAAGGAATTATTCCATTATTTATTCATAATCATAGTGGAATCAATGGTGCAGAGTCAAAATAGGATTCTTACTTACGGCTCTTTATGAAACAATTTCATGAATCCACTCATAAAAAGTTCCTATATTTCTTATTCAATAGAATCCTATTGAAATAGAAAGAATTGGAAAAAGAAGAAAATAGAATAATAAAAAATTAAATAAAATAAAATATACAAATAGAAAGAAAATAAAAATAGAATATAATGAAATAAAATAGAAGATCTAATAAAAAAAAAAGAAGAGCCATTCAACCATTCTTATTCAATTTATGAGCAGCACTAAGAGCCTCTAGTAAGTCTGGATACAAAGTATTTTTAGTTCTTTCCACCCACAATTATTAAATGAATTTACCATCAGCCTATCTAATCTAATTTCATCGCAGACAGAGTTAGTAGACACTACCTCAATATTCAGAAAGTTCTAGTGTAAAATAATTAGGGAGTCTTTATAATCTTTTTTAGAATCCTTTCTTCAACCTTAGTAACCAAAATGGAGTGTCTCTTAGGAACCTTTGGATACCAAGATTTCCGATTTCTTACTTTCATAGTTCTGATGCCCAGAATGAATTCTCACTATTTCTTTGATTTGATTCAATTCAGAATAGCCCAAACCAATCATTAATAAGATTGGGTTGCTTCAGATTTCTTGGTACCTGTTTTAGCCACACTCAGAATCCAGATTTTGAGAAAAAAGATGACAGTCTTTTATAGGCCCTACGGGTTCTCAAGATCAAGTATCGACAGACCTAGCCCTTGCCTATGCTTTTGCGAGGCAAGAATTCGTCAAGTTCGATCAACAGGATTAAGAAATTCCAAGTATTTTTTTTGTTGATCAGGCGACACCCAGATTCGAACTGGGGATAAAGGATTTGCAGTCCCCCGCCTTACCACTTGGCCATGCCGCCAAAAAATCCCATCCAAAATAGATAAAGAAATAAAGAAATTCTATATATTTAGATATCTATTTAGATTAGATATATATATACTTAGATTCCTTAGAATCTATCTATAATTAGATTCCTTATATTCTATCTAGAATTTATAGAATTCTATTTATTCTTATTCTATTTCTATTCCTCTCCTAATTTTGTTTTTATTTGACTTTTTTACTTTCTTAATTTCTTTTATTTTTGGATCTTGAATCCCATTGTACTTATCCTTTTCCAAAAAAGAATTCCTCTTTTTTATTGGATCCTGTTTCTATTCTTTTCTTCGATTTATTTTATCTCAAAACACGCGTCGCTTAAAAACTTACCTTCTCTTTTCACTTTTCTATAGATTCGATAGATCTATAGAAAAGTGAAAAGATTCCCGGCCCCGGTCACAGACTGTAAAATGCAGGGCAATTTATAATAATTCACTCTTTACTTCATTAACTATTTACTTATTACTCTTTTACTCTTACTTACTTTTCTTACTTTGAATTAGCGAACAGCTCTTCAATTTGTATCTCCATTTGTATTCCCTTAATGGATGCAAAATCCAATTGATTTACGACTAATCATTATCAATTAGAATCATTCTAATTATAATAAAATATATGTGTATATGTAAACCCCAGAACAGAAATTTTTATACGTGGATACCGAGCCCGGGTCTATTTCTTATGCACATATCCCTATATAGGATATAGGATCATCGTGCTTGAATATTTCATTGAATATGAATAGAAGATAGACATTATGGTAGAGTGCGACCTAACCTATGTTGCACCAAGTTCAATTATGATAAAAGATGTGATATACGGATAGCTAGATAGCTATATCGGCAGGTACTTCCTAAAGATTACTCCTATGACTATATACGTAATACGTACGCAATCCCATTGTATCTTAGAGATTCTACTACCAAAAAAAAGATTTGCGAATTCCTTTTTGAACATTCAATTGCGTGTGCTAAAAAAAT